TTAATTTTAATTTACATTTGGATGAAATCCAATCGGCTTCAAATATTTCTTAGTTTTTATTGATTCCTGTCAAAAAGAAACAATTTGTGAATAGAAGTTTAATTTTACTGAGTGTGTTTTTATGTTATTTCGTATTGTAAATTGTAAAATTCCGTTGTTTGTGGGATTTTTTTCTCACGAAAGGTAATTAAAAGAAATTATAGAATGAATTTCTGCCTATGTCTAGATCTCGAATAAATGGAAATTTTATTGATAAGACCTTTTCAATTGTAGCCAATATCTTATTACGAATAATTCCGACAACTTCGGGCGAGAAAGAGGCATTCGCCTATTACAGAGATGGTGCGATTTGATTATTGTATTTTTTATTTATTTATTTTAAATTTTTCTTTATTTTAGAATTTAAAATTAAATTTAGTAATTAGTAATTTATTAGAATTTAATTTAGTTATTTATTTTATTTATATTTTTTACCACTCTTAGTCTTCTTAGTAGAAAGACACATTATTATTCAGGATAGAAAGAAAAAGATTATTGAAATAAATCTACGCTTGTTGAAGGTGAAGTTTGTAAATAAAACAAGCCCTTCTGTCGTGTATCCCCGATTAATGCAACCTCAAATGCTTCAATTGTCGATTCTAGAGTATTGAGCGAAAGGTTACACCTATGGGTTAGGTCAAACTTACTCCACTAGTACCAATAGGAGGCATAGAGGAAGAGGCACTACTCCTAGGAATCAACAACACGAAAACTTTGTTATAAATTATCCCTTTTCCTTATCAGGATCGGGATTAACAAGAATGGTTGGGACAACAAACATCCATCTCGTTCGTGTTTTGGATACCCGTATAACCATCTAAGACTGTTGAAGTGACTTATTCCTGAAAATTAAGATGCGTTTAAGACAAAGAAATTGCTGGAGTCACCTTTTTTTATTTTATCTAGTACCAACATACTAGATGTTAAGGAAAGATCTTTTACAAGAAGGTTGGCTAGAGATTTTTTGTAAAAACACCAGCCCCGCTCAGTTTATAATGAGAATATTTAAATCTTTTTTGATTCCATGTATTATTCTGATTATGTACATAAAGGAGGAGCCGTATGAGATGAAAATCTCATGTACGGTTCTGAAACGGAGATTCTTTAAATCGAATGACGACCGTAACGGATGTCCGCTCAATCCGAAGGAAATTATGCAGAAGCTTTACAGAATTATTATGAAGCTATGCGACTAGAAATTGATCCCTATGATCGAAGTTATATACTCTATAACATAGGCCTTATCCACACAAGAAACGGAGAACATACGAAAGCTTTGGAATATTATTTTCGTGCACTAGAGCGAAACCCATTCTTACCACAAGCTTTTAATAATATGGCCGTGATCTGTCATTACGTGCGACTATCTCCACTATAGAAAGGGAAAAAAAGAGCAAATCTGTTAATAAATACTAGAAAAAATAGGCTTTCTACATATCTATCGTCCAAAACAACGATTTTTATCAGCTGTAGCAAAGAAATAAACTTCATAGAATTTTAGAATTTGAAATAGGAAGAAATAGGTATGCCTAAATAATTCTATGGATAAAGGATCTAATTGATAGAGGAAGCGCCGTAAAGATCAATTCGTGAGGTTTTGGGCCGATACAATAAGGACTGCTTATTTATGTCATGATATGAGATAAAAGTTAGGAATCAACTTATGTAATAGAGTTGATCCCCTAAGGTATTGAGCAGCGGTGTAGCATCAGATCCCAAAGATAGTAAGCCTTTTCCTTCTTCTAATTAGTAATTAGAAGGGAAAGGCTTTTTCACGGATTCTATAGAAATTCATATATGAAACCGAGATAGTTACCTTTTTAGAAAACTCTAATGATAGTGGAAATGCCTATGCGCTTTATGAAGGTGGGAGAAAAGAGAAAACTGATTAAATTAGTAAGTAAAATTCAAGTTTGAAACTTATAACCATAACCAACCTCTTTTTCTTTTGGTTAACTCGAGAGAAAAAAATGGGATAGATCCACGAGAAATCTCATTCAATTAGATATGGTAGATTAAAAAAAGGGACACCAAAAGAACTTGAGAACTTGACTGCTGAGCCGTATGAGGTCGGAAACTCTCAAGTACGGTTCTAAGGGAAGGAATTTACCCACCTATTCTGACCGGGGAGAACAGGCCATTCGACAAGGAGATTCTGAAATTGCGGAAGCTTGGTTCGATCAAGCTGCCGAATATTGGAAACAAGCTCTAGCGCTTACTCCTGGTAATTATATTGAAGCGCAGAATTGGTTGAAGATTACAGGGCGTTTCGAATAAGAATATTTTATTAATTACTAATATTTTATTAATTACTATATATTACTATGATATTATTTAATAATATTTAAATTTAATATTATTTAATTTAAGTTTAGAATTTTTATATTTGTTATAATCATATATTTGTTATAATTAATTGTTTGTTGTATCTATCAATCAAATAAAACAGATCCTTTCTCTG